AATAAGAAATTAGATCATAGCCATAGAAATCCTTTTGATTCCAAGGCGAAGATTCAATTATTTACCCAACATAAGGGAACTCTTGGTACGTTGTTGAATCAAAATAAGGAATGCCAATCTTTCCTAATTTTGTCATCATCCAATTGTTATCGAATTGGCCCCTTCAATACTTCGAGATATAATAATGCGACAAAAGAATCGGATCCCATGACTCCAATTAAGTATTTTTTGGGTCCTTTAGGTACTATTGTGCCTAAAATAGTAAATTTTTGTTCATCTTACTATTTAAGAACTTATAATCAAGTCTTTTTAAAGAAATCTTTTTTACTTGAAAAAAGATTTCAACATACTTTACAAGTGCTTAAAGCACTTCCATTTCAATACTGTTTCCTAGATGAAAATAGTAGGATTTCTAATCCCGATCCATGCAGTAACATCTTTTGGAATTCATTCCATTTGAATTGGTGTTTTCTCCATCACGATTTTTGTGAAGAGGCATGGACAGTAATTAGCCTTGGACAATTCCTTTGTGAAAATGTATGTCTATTGAAATACGGATCACGCATAAAAAAATCTGGTCAAATTTTCATTGTTCATGTTGATTCTTTCGTTCTAAGATCAGCTAAGCCCTATTTAGTCACTCCAGGAGCAATTGTCCATGGCCATTATGGGGAAACCTTTTATGAAGGAGATATATTAATTACATTTCTATATGAAAAATCGAGATCTGGTGACATAACGCAGGGTCTTCCAAAAGTGGAACAAATATTAGAAGTTCGTTCAATTGATTCAATATCGATGAACCTCGAAAGAAGAGTTGAAGGTTGGGATGAACGTATCCGAAGGATTCTTGGGATCCCCTGGGGCTTCTTGATTGGAGCTGAACTAACCATAGCCCAAAGTCGTATTTCTTTGGTTAATAAGATACAAAAGGTTTATCGATCCCAGGGGGTACAGATCCATAATAGACATATAGAGATTATTGTACGTCAAGTAACATCAAGAGTTTTGGTTTCAGAAGATGGAATGTCTAATGTTTTTTTACCTGGGGAATTTATTGGATTGTTGCGAGCAGAGCGAGCAGGGCGCGTTTTGGACGAAGCGATCTGTTATCGGTCAATCTTATTGGGAATAACGAAGTCATCTCTGAATACTCAAAGTTTCATATCCGAAGCGAGTTTTCAAGAAACTGCTCGAGTTTTAGCAAAAGCTGCTTTACGAGGTCGTATTGATTGGTTGAAAGGCCTGAAAGAGAACGTCGTTCTGGGGGGGATTATACCAGTTGGTACCGGATTCAAAAAATTAGTACATCGTTCAAAGCAAGACAAAAACATTCATTTGAAAATCAAAAGGAAGAATCTATTCGAGTTGGAAATGAGAGATGTTTTGTTACACCATAGAGAATTATTTTGTTCTTGTGACCCAAACACTTTCCACGAGACATCAGATACGTAACAAGAGTTTCATTTTTTTTTTGCTTTAACTCTCCGGTTCGATTATGTATTTTTTAATCAATTAAATAAAAAAGAAAGAATTAAATTATGGTTTAAGTCGTATATCAATGGTCAATCCTGGTAGAAGGTTCCGTCGGAACAATTATTTATTTCACAGGGTACTTAATCTCTTTGAAAAAAAAAATAAAAAGTGTGGGAAAATGGGAAGACGATATTGGAACATCAATTTGGAAGAAATGATGGAAGCAGGAGTTCATTTTGGTCATGGTACTAATAAATGGAATCCTAGAATGGCTCCTTACATCTCTGCAAAACGTAAAGGTATTCATATTACAAATCTTACTATAACTGCTCGTTTTTTATCAGAAGCCTGCAATTTAGTTTTTGATGCAGCAAGGAGGGGAAAAAAATTCTTAATCGTTGGCACCAAAAAGAAAGCAGCGGATTTAGTAGCATCAGCAGCAATAAGGGCTCGATGCCATTATGTTAATAAAAAATGGCTTGGTGGTATGTTAACGAATTGGTCTACTACAGAAACAAGACTTCAGAAGTTTAGGGACTTAAGAGCAGAACAAAAGATGGGGAAATTAAATTGTCTCCCCAAAGGAGATGCAGCAATGTTGAAGAGAAGGTTATCTACCTTGCAAACATACTTGGGTGGGATCAAATATATGACGGGATTGCCCGATATTGTAATTATCGTTGATCAGCAAGAAGAATATACGGTTCTTCGAGAATGTTTCATTTTGGGTATTCCGACAATTTGTTTAATCGATACAAATTGTGACCCAGATCTTGCAGATATTTCTATTCCGGCCAATGATGATGCTATAGCTTCGATTCGATTGATTCTTAACAAATTAGTATCTGCAATTTGTGAGGGCCGTTCTAGTTATATAAAAAATGGTTGATTATCTTATTCTTAAGAAGAAGATTAGTTTGTTTTTGGTGAATTCTCTTTGATTGTTACTATTTTGGTTTACATCTTTTGGAGTTTAAACTATGTTTTGAATATTGAATAATATTGAAAACATAAAATGATTGTTATTTTTTTTTATGCGATTTCTCAGTATCCAAAATATATGATTCAGAACTTAAATTCATGAATGAACATAGATGACTTGAGAAAGAGATGGTTGAATCAAAAGAATTACTTTTTTGAATTTTGATTTATTTTAGAGGATAATATGAATGTTATACCATGTTCCATTAAAACACTCAAAGGGTTATACGATATATCAGGTGTAGAAGTAGGCCAACATTTATATTGGCAAATAGGAGGTTTACAAATTCATGCCCAAGTACTTATCACTTCTTGGGTTGTAATTGCTATCTTATTAGGTTCAGTCATCATAGCTGTTCGGAATCCGCAAACCATTCCGACTAACGGTCAGAATTTTTTCGAATATGTCCTTGAATTTATTCAAGACTTGAGCAAAACTCAGATTGGAGAGGAGTATGGTCCTTGGGTTCCATTTATAGGAACTATGTTCCTATTTATTTTTGTTTCTAACTGGTCAGGTGCTCTTTTACCTTGGAAAATCATAAAGTTACCTCATGGGGAGTTAGCTGCGCCCACGAATGATATAAATACTACTGTTGCTTTAGCTTTACCCACGTCAGTGGCATATTTCTATGCGGGTCTTAGCAAAAAAGGATTGGGATATTTCGGGAAATACATTCAACCAACTCCAATACTTTTACCAATTAATATTCTAGAAGATTTCACAAAACCTTTATCTCTTAGTTTTCGACTTTTCGGGAATATATTGGCTGATGAATTAGTGGTTGTTGTTCTTGTTTCTTTAGTGCCTTCAGTAGTTCCTATACCTGTGATGTTTCTTGGATTATTTACAAGTGGTATTCAAGCTCTTATTTTTGCAACTTTGGCTGCGGCTTATATAGGTGAATCCATGGAGGGTCATCATTGACTAACTTTTGAAATAGTCTTTTTTGAAGCTTATCCCAATTCAAGCAATACGACGGGGGGTTCAATAAAATCCACTGGGTTGGAGAAGAAGATGCAAATAGTTACATTTATGTATATATGAAGAAAGATAGAGGATATTGCATAAATGGGAAGAGAAAGAAAGGTTGGGGATCTTACTACATATATGTATATGTAATGCCTATGAGTATCAATCCTTATGTATGTTTCGAAGAATGGTTCCAGAATATGATTTAATAAAATAAGAGAATAAAAAGTGCAGGTTATTTATATTTACGTTATGGAAGAATAAAAGTAGACGTTATTTACTAGTGAAATAGTAATTAACCCCCTAATCTCTTTTTTTCTAGACCACTGCATTTAGATGGATTCCATCTAAGTCCTTTTCTATTTTGTCTGTGATTGTTAATTGAATCAAAGAGAAAGAATAGAATATTTTCTAAACAAGTAAACACAATAATTAAAACCGTATACATATCTATTTACATAAGGTAGAATAAGGTATAAAGGAAAAACGAACGGTATATCGAAGTAGTTCTGACAATTCAGTAATATTCTGAATTCCATTTGGAGTTTTTAGCTAATTTGATCCAATCTATTTTAGTGATAAAGATCAAAAAATAAAAAATAAGTAATTAAGTGTAGTAAATTAAATAGTAAAAGTATAAGTAGAAAAAGAAGTAGATTAAGTACTAATTTATCGGTTGGTTGTATCATTAACCATTTATTTTTTTGGTGCGAGGAACTTACCATGAATCCACTTATTTCTGCTGCTTCCGTTATTGCTGCTGGATTGGCTGTAGGGCTTGCTTCTATCGGACCTGGGGTTGGTCAAGGTACTGCTGCGGGCCAAGCCGTAGAAGGTATTGCTAGACAACCAGAAGCAGAGGGTAAAATACGAGGTACTTTATTGCTTAGTCTGGCTTTTATGGAAGCTTTAACAATTTATGGACTGGTCGTGGCATTAGCTCTTTTATTTGCAAATCCTTTTGTTTAATGTTTCATTTCATCGTAGAATAAAAATGTAAAAAAAAAAAAGAAGAATAAAAACATAACCATAACTAATAAATTTGAGAATTCTCAAATTTATTAAGAATAATAAGCGGAGTGATAGAAAAAGAACTCTGTTCTTTGTTAATCCTATCTATAAGGGGAGAGCCTATGAAAAATCTAACCGATTCTTTTGTTTACGTGGGGCGCTGGTCATCCGCTGGTAGTTTCGAGTTTAATACCAATATTTTAGCAACAAATCCAATAAATCTAAGTGTAGTGCTGGGTGTATTGATTTTTTTTGGAAAGGGAGTGTGTGCGAGTTGTGTATTTCAAGAATAGGTTGGATTTCACCGGCTGCATTTTCTTTATATTTATGTATTATTTTTTCTAGCAGAAATAGGAACAAAGAGTGCACAATCTCGACGAATTACTTCTTAATTTGATTTCATTTATAAATCATATGTAAGAACCATAGCATTTCGTGACTAATTGGTAAATAAACTTTGATTCTCTTCTCTATCAACCAATAATGTTGAGGTTTTTTACATGGTTAAAGATGAATTGTTTGAAGTCCAGGCACAGCATAGCATGGTACTCTTTCTACC